TGATATTTCGGCTTGGGACGCATTTTATTTGGCAGTTTTCTGGATGTTAAATACTATTGGATGGGTTACTTTTTATTGGCATTGGAAACACATCACATTATGGCAGGGTAACGTTTCACAGTTTAATGAATCTTCTACTTATTTGATGGGATGGTTAAGAGATTATCTATGGTTAAACTCTTCACAACTTATCAATGGATATAACCCGTTTGGTATGAATAGTTTATCAGTCTGGGCATGGATGTTCTTATTTGGGCATCTTGTTTGGGCTACTGGATTTATGTTCTTAATTTCCTGGCGTGGTTATTGGCAGGAATTGATTGAAACTTTAGCATGGGCTCATGAACGCACACCTTTGGCAAATTTAATTCGCTGGAAAGATAAACCAGTAGCTCTTTCAATTGTGCAAGCAAGATTGGTTGGATTAGCTCACTTTTCTGTAGGTTATATATTCACTTATGCGGCTTTCTTGATTGCCTCCACATCGGGCAAATTCGGTTAATTTTTTATGTATTCTATCCGCAACAATATATTTTTTTTATAAAAAAAATATAGGTATGCACTCTTATATTTATTTCTACATCTAGGATCCGATTTGTATCATTATCATTGATAATAAGAGGAACTGAAGCATTATGGCAAAGAAAAGTTTGATTTATAGGGAGAAGAAGAGGCAAAAATTGGAACAAAAATATCATTTGATTCGTCGATCCTCAAAAAAGGAAATAAGTCAGGTTCCGTCGCTAAGTGAGAAATGGAAAATTCATGGAAAATTACAATCCCCACCGCGTAATAGTGCACCTACACGTCTTCATCGACGTTGCTTTTCGACCGGAAGACCGAGAGCTAACTATCGAGACTTTGGACTATCTGGACACATCCTTCGGGAAATGGTTCAGGCATGTTTGTTGCCAGGGGCAACAAGATCAAGCTGGTAAGGATTTGAGTATCCCTTAATTTTTATATTTTTTTCTATGATCAATGAGGCCCCTTTACCATTCTGTATAAATAGGCTATTCTATTTATACAGATATGGAATAGGGGCGCATTCAATTCTTCTTTGTTTATTAGAGTTTAGTCCAAGTTTTTGTTTCATCGCGGGGTAGAGCAGTTTGGTAGCTCGCAAGGCTCATAACCTTGAGGTCACGGGTTCAAATCCTGTCTCCGCAACATTTTTTTTCAACAAATGTAAGTTTGATTCTATTAACTAGTCATTAATTAATACTTGTCTTTTGGGACGCGAGGAAAAAATTACTCTATTTACGGGTCAACTATACCGAATCTTTTCTCTTTTTCAATCCACTTATATTTGGGCGGATAGCGGGAATCGAACCCGCGTCTTCTCCTTGGCAAAGAGAAATTTTACCATTCGACTATATCCGCATTTTTTTGCCTTCTTGATAATAAATTTATGGATAATATTTGTTCAAAGCTAGACGAGATACACTCTTTGGTTTGGGGTCATTTCATAAAATTCTACCAACAAATAAATTCAATTAACAATTCTATTAATATATAATAGATATATATTATATTATATATTAATTTATTCTATATATTGAATTCCATATTCAAGAATATATTATTCTCTATTTCCATAAAAAATTATATTCTATATTGATATCTGATATCAATTTTTGATTAGTTTTTTTATTTAGTTATTTATTACTCTTTCATATTTAGTAAATTGATATTTATTAATATTTTATTCATATTTAACTCAAGTTACAGAAGTTCGACCCCCCCTCTAATTTTTTTCTTTATTTGCATTTTATGGACTTATATTGAATTTGAATGTGTAATTCATGGAATGGGAGGGGTCATCTCATTTTTGGATCTGCAACGAGTGAATTCAAGAGATAAGAGAATTAAGGATACCCACCAAGAAGACTAATCCAATCCATAAAGATGTACCAGAAAATACAACATTTTTGTTACTTGACCAACCATCAGGAGACGCAAATACAACGGGTACACTAATCAGTAAGATTGATGAAGTAATAATTAATGCAAAAACAGCCAATTGGAAAGCAATAGTCATGTTTTTAATCCTCCAAGCTATTAACAAAAGAATATACACCATTTAATCCTCTTACCCACTAAAAAATTTTAATAAATAAAGGGATTTTATCAAGAATCCGTTGATTCAAGATGACTTATTTCCAACTTCTTTTTACCACTTTTATTCTATTCGGACATGAAGTTAAAGGTTCTTTTTGACTTCACAAATGGGTATACTGGATCGTGTATCTCATTTATTTATATAGACAGGTTGATAGACCTATAAAGAAAGTCACACCCCATATCTTTCTCTACATAGTGATCATATTAACTCATAGGGCTATGTTCTATTTGTCGAAAAAAAAATAAAATATAAATTATCTTTCGGAGAGATGGCCGAGTGGTTGATGGCTCCGGTCTTGAAAACCGGTATAGTTCATAAAAAATAACTATCGAGGGTTCGAATCCCTCTCTCTCCTTTTGTTGGATGAATATATTT